ATTTGTATGTAACTATTGAAAGTGAGGATATTCTACATAATGTGAATATTCCACCCAAAAGTTTTCTTTTAGTTCAAAATGATCAATATGTAGAATCAGAACAAGTGATTGCTGAGATTCGCGCAGGAACATCCACTTTGAATTTTAAAGAGAAGGTTCGAAAACATATTTATTCTGATTCAGAGGGAGAAATGCACTGGAATACCGACGTGTATCATGCACCTGAATTTACATATGGAAATGTTCATCTCTTACCAAAAACAAGTCATTTATGGATATTATTAGGAGAGCCGCGCAGATCTGATCTAGTCTCCCTTTCGATCCACAAGGATCAAGATCAAACGAACGCTCGTTCTTTTTCTGTCAAGAAAAGATCTATTTCTAACCTCTCGGTAACTAATGATCAAGTGAAACACAAATTCTTTAGTTCGGATTTTTCTGGTAAAAAAGAAGAAGAACGCCCTGATTATTCAGAACTTAATCGAATTGTTCGTTGTAATCTCAGATATCCGACCATTCTATACGCCGATTATGATTTATTGGCAAAGAGACGAAGAAAAAGATTCATTATTCCACTCCAATCGATTCAAGAACGTGAGAACGAACTAATGCCCCTTTCGGGCATCTCGATCGAAATACCCATAAATGGTATTTTTCGTAGAAATAGTATTCTTGCTTTTTTCGATGATCCTCGATACAGAAGAAAGAGTTCGGGAATTACTAAATACGGCACTATAGAAGTCTATCCAATCGCCAAAAAAGAGTATTTAATTGAGTATCGAGGAGTCAAGGAATTTAAGCCAAAATACCAAATAAAAGTGGATCGGTTCTTTTTCATTCCCGAGGAAGTGCATATCTTACCTGGATCTTCTTCCATAATGGTACGGAACAATAGTATTATTGGGATAGATACACAAATAGCTTTAACTACAAGAAGCCGAGTAGGCGGATTGGTTCGAGTGGAGATAAAAAAAAAAAGAATTGAACTAAAAATATTTTCTGGAGATATCCATTTTCCTGGAGAGACAGATAAGATATCTCGACATAGTGGTGTCTTGATACCACCAGGAACGGGAAAGACAAATTCGAAAGAATCCAAAAAAGGGAAAAACTGGATCTATGTCCAACGGATCACACCTACCAAGAAAAAGTATTTTGTTTTGGTTCGACCTGTAGTCACATATGAAATAACAGACGGTATAAATTTAGTAAGACTTTTCCCCCCGGATCTGTTGCAGGAAATGGATAATGTGCAACTTCGAGTTGTCAATTATATCCTTTATGGAAATGGCAAACCAATTCGGGAAATTTATAACACAAGTATTCAATTAGTTAGGACTTGTTTAGTATTAAATTGTACCCAAGACAAAAAAAGTTCTTATATCGAAGAGACCCGTACTTCCTTTGTTGAAATAGGGATAAATAGTTTGATTCGAGATTTTATAAAAATAGACTTAGTGAAATCCCCTATTTCGTATACCGCAAAAAGGAATGATCCTTCGGGTTCAGGATTTATCTCTGAGAATGGATCAGATTGCACCAATATCAATCCGTTTTCTTCCAGTTTTTTCTACTATTCCAACGCAAGGATTAAAGAATCCCTTAATAAAAACCAAGGAACTATTCATACATTGTTGAATAGAAATAAGGAATACCAATCTTTGATAATTTTGTCATCTTCCAATTGTTTTCGAATGGGCCCATTCAACGATGTAAAATATCACAATGTGATAAAAGAATCAATTAAAAAAGATCCCCCAATTCCAATTAGTAATTTCTTGGGCCCTTTAGGAACAGCCCTTCAAACTGCGAATTTTTATTCATTTTCCCATTTAATAACTTATAATCAGATCTTGGTAATTAACTATTTGCAACTTGACAACTTAAAACAGACCTTTCAAGTAATTAAATATTTTTTAATGGATGAAATTGATAAAATTTATAATTCTGATTCGTGCAGTAACATTATTTTGAATCCATTCAATTTAAATTGGTATTTTCTTCAGCACAATTATTGTGAAGGGATGTCTACAATAATGAGTCTTGGGCAGTTTATTTGTGAAAATGTATGTATAGCCAAAAACGGACCACACCTCAAATCGGGTCAAGTTCTAATTGTTAAAATGGATTCTGTAGTAATGCGATCCGCTAAGCCTTATTTGGCCACCCCAGGAGCAACGGTTCATGGCCATTATGGGGAAATCCTTTACGAAGGAGATACATTAGTTACATTTATATATGAAAAATCGCGATCTGGTGATATAACGCAGGGCCTTCCAAAAGTGGAACAGGTATTAGAAGTGCGTTCGATTGATTCAATATCGATGAATCTCGAAAAGAGGGTTGAGGGTTGGCACGAATGTATAACAAGAACTCTTGGAATTCCTTGGGGGTTCTTGATTGGTGCTGAGCTAACTATAGTGCAAAGTCGTATCTCTTTGGTTAATAAGATCCAAAAGGTTTATCGATCCCAGGGGGTGCAGATCCATAATAGACATAT